ACTCACATGAAATGGCCTAAACCACTAAATATTTTGAAAATATCCAGTCTAATTAACTTAATCTCATAAGAAAGTGTCAAATTAAATTGACCAAAGATTATTAGCAGTAACCCCACATATACTCTCTTTAATAACCTCAATACACATACCCCATCAAAATTTCAAACAAAAATCCAACAACCAAAATTACAATAAACAAATAATAAAAATAAAATTTATAAAATAACAAACCCTGCCCAGGCATATTCAACAATAAAGAAATCTCCAAATCAAAAATAACAAAAAATACTAATAAAGAAAAATAAGTAAACCTAAAGCAATTAAACCTCAACGAATTAGAACAAAATCCACATTCATAAGGACTTCTCCAACTTACAACAACTAACACATACTTTTTAAATAAACCTGACACAAAAAAATAAACAACTAAAAACAACAAACCAAACACACCAAATCCAAAAATTAAAGCATTCATACTCAACCTATAGTGAAAACACATTACTGAAGTAAGAATCCAGCTCTTAATCTTAGATATACAGGTAGATATACCAACGAAATATACAATTTACCCTTTACTATATCAAAGTAACCTGCTAAGCAGCCCTATTGGCCAAACTTCTCCACAAACCGAGACCAAAGATCCCCAAAACCCCCATTCTAATTTAAACTAAAGTAAGATTTAACGACTACAGAGTAAAACACCCCTTCTTGAAGTTAACAGCATCATGATTTAATTAATAATCTATGCAGACCAATACAAGCAACACAATAATAATTATTTTACAACCAAAAAAAATCTAACAATCAACAATGGTAACACTATACATCAAAATCTTTTAACAAAATAATCATAACGAAGTCGAGGTAACGTAGCACGTGCCCACATGAAAGATAGTGGATGAAAGAACAAGAAAGCAAGAGCATACTTACCACCACCTAATATAATAGCCGAAATTAACCAAGAAAAAACAAAAATTATAACGTACTGACAAGCAAACAAACAAGTAAAAAATATGCCTCTATACTCAGTATTAAATCCACTAACAAGCTCTCTCTCCGACTTTCCATAATCAAAAGGAGTACGATTTGTCTCACACAATATACAAATTAAGCACAAAATATATAAAGCAGGAAATATCATAAAAATACACCCTCCCCAATAAAAATAATCACTTAAACAATACCCACCATAACACAAACCACAAAACACTATAACCCTCATAAAACACGCTTCAAACCTAACAGAACCAAATGCCGAACGCATAGCACCCAAAAATGAATACTTTCTATACCTACCCCAACCAATACAAAGTAAAGAGTAACTAGTAAAACTAGTCACTACCAAAAATCAAAGAAAAGAAAATTCACTGTATCTCAGTCTATAATAGCCCCCATATATTAAACAGTAAAAAACAACCAGACAAATTAATAAAAAAACACCAAACAATCCAACATACCTCCGACTCTGAAAAAAATAAATCTTATACTTAAAAACCAACTTCATAAAATCAGCAAATCTCTGCAACAAACCAATTATACCAACCTTATTAGGACCCTTACGATACTGTGAGTACCCTAAAATCTTCCGCTCCCCTAGTATAAAAAAAGCTATAACTAACAAACTAATCAATAAACCTAAAACTCCAGATATCAAACCAAAAATCACCTTAGCAATATGGAACAAATCCACCTATGACTAGACAAATCACTATTCTATAATAAACTAAAATTGCCTAACGAAAAGAATAACTCCACCCTCAGGACGCAAACCTAAAATTCTTAAAATAAACTATCTCGTTAGTAAAGCTCCAAACGAGTTCTCTTACGTGTAAAATAAACATTTTTAATAAACTACATTACATACAAACTCACAAATCAAGCTATAATCAACTATTATATACACCCCTATAAAAATAATCCCCAGCTAACTTATACAAAAAAAATTGCTCAGAAAAACTATACAACCTTCACATAACTAACACATAAAAAGAAGAGTAAAAAATAATAATACACACACTCAACTTATAAAATAATGGAAAAGAAAAAGGTGTAACCAATAATAAAAAAATAAAAACTCAAAAACCACTAAAAAACCTAACCTCGTCTCTTATATTAAAGAAAAACACAATACACAATATAGATCATATAAAATAATAAAAATAAACAAAAAAACATAATTTAACATCACTACAAAAACACCCAACAAGCAAAGTAGAAACAGAAACCAATGAAATATGACATCAAACAAACCTTCAATCTTGTCTAAACCACCAAACAAAAAAAGTACACATCGCAATAGTAAAAAAGCAATCCCCATAAACTAAACTCAAACTACAATTCTGAAATAAAAAACAAAAAAACAAAATAGGAAACTTTAAAATTACCCTCAAACAAAAAATAAAAAATCATTTACTACTCCTAAAAACACGATAAACCCATAAACTAAAAGGAAATAAACCAAACTTTACTAAAAACCCAAAATAAATAAAAAAATACAAACCAATAAATAATAAACCAGAAACTAACAACACTGAAGATACTCCAGACATAATTATATATGTCAATAAAGATTTATAAAATCCATAAAACCCAACCTTTTCTCCATAAAAAAAGCATGGAACAATTGAAAACCCACCAAGCTCCAAAAACACCCAAAACCTTAACAAATTATCAACCAATCCACACAAAAAACAAAATAGTATAGAAAAAAAAAAAGAAAAAAAAACCAAATCAAAGTAGAAACGACGTAAAACCATTTACTTTATAGACTTAATGATCAACAGAGAAAGATAATATTCTACTAACTATGTATCAATGAACTATAGCAACAAATACCTCATAAAAAAATAAAATAAATAATAATAAGATTCAAGCACTTCTACCAAAACTCAAATTACATAATGCAACTGCTCCAAAACAACCTAACCTAATTTTAATAAATGGACGCAAAATTAACACAATTGGACGTATAATATATCTAACAGTTTCCGCTAAACACACTAAAGGACAGATATACAGAGGAGTTCCTACTGGTATTAAGGTACCAAAAAATTCATTAACTTTTTTTAACACTCGACAAAAGAATAAAGATATAAACATACTAAACACAATTGATATTAAAAAAATACCAAAAATAAATGGCCTATAACAATAAGGTATACGATAGCATAGAAATAACAACAAAACAATTCTAAGTAAACTCAAATAATAAAATGAAAACCCACAAAATACAAAATTACATAAAAATAAAATAAATGAATTATATTTATTCAATACAGTAAACATTATTCAATTGAGCACAACATGCATAAAGGGGACATGAACCCCTCAGTTTAAATATAACTTATCAATTTCCCTAGTAAAACTACCTTCAGTGCTTCAAACTAATGCTCTAACTTAAGCTAAAAGAAATTAACGGATAACTAATCTCCTTTGCAACCAAAATGCAATATGCAATAGAACACCTCATTAAATCTATATAAACATTAAACCAATATAGCATCACATACACAGAATAGTTAAGAATTTAAAATGTCCAAATTCCCCACATTCTCACTCTTCTACTCATTCCCTACGAATTAATAAATGTCCACATAATATTAACGGAATCAAACCACCAAAGAATAAATATAATCCCCAAAAAAATATGTACAAAGCTAAACCACCAGAAAACTTCATTAATCCTACCTCACAAAAAAACTGTATAGTAGGTGGAAACGAACATAAACTTAATAAACATATTATAACCAAAGACATTATTCCTTCCCCTTTCACAGCAGACTTTAACAGCAACCAATTACGACTATTAGATAAATCATAAAAATACCACAATAAACCAAATACAATACCAGCTCTTAAACCATGGCCTAAACAATAAAAAAAACAAAATTTAATAGAATATCAATCACTTATAAAAAATGATAAAAAAGGAATTACAATATGCGCTAACCTCAAAAAAGCTAATCACCGCTTACCATCCAATTCACTAGCTGCAGTTATAAAGAAAAAAATACATAAGACGCCACAAATGTATAAATATAAAATAAGACTCCTATTGAAAATATAAACCGAACAACGATAAACCCCTAAAATACCCAACTTCATTATATAACCCCTTAAAAATATTGATACTATACTAGTAGCTTCCGCATGAACTATAGGCAGCCAAGTATGAAACGGAGCCAAAGGAACCTTAGTAAAAAATACAAAAGACAAAGTAATCAATAAAGCAACATTACTATTCTCAAGTAATCAACATTTAAAAAAAAAAGAACCTTTAACTACAGATAAATATAATAGAATCAAAATTAATGGGAGTCTCGTAATTAATAAATAACAAGCAAAATATCAAGCTGCTAAAAATCGCTCGGAATATGGTGAATCCTTAAATATTAAATATAACAAGGGAATCATAGACAATTCATAAAAACATCAAAAAAAAATTGAATGATTACTAGAAAAACATAATATTCTAAATAATAGACTTAAAACTAAGAAGAAACGGGTATCTCTTGACAAATAGTTTAAAAACAATAACTGACTATTTACTCCTAATAACACCACCAAAATCATTAAATAAAAAAAAATAGAATCCATACAAAAATAATTGCTAAAAATAAGAATTCTACCCCCCAAAAATACCATTCTCCTTCCCAAACAAATTAAAAACAGATAAAATATTGAACTTACTAAAAAAAAAATAATTCTACAACTCTTGAACACTCCCAAACACGTGTTAAAATAACTAACCCAATAATTATCTCAACAGTTGAAATAACCATTAAAACTACAAAAATTACATGCCTATCTTCTAGACTAACCAATAAACAAAATAATAACAAAAGAATATTAAAATTCTCTAAAATAATTAAACAATTCAAGAATCGAGTCCTAGCTAAAAAAAACCTAAACACAATTACAAAAAACATAACCAAAAATATAGAAATCACCTTACAATAAACTACTATTAACTCTCTTTCTCATTCAAAGTACCTTAAATAAAAATATAAAAGTTACTAAACACACCCTAAACACCTTACAAACTTCTTTATAAGGATACTCTGGGTGACAAAACCCTAAAAGAGTCAAAGATAAAAATAAACTTACTATTAATCAAAAAACTAACTGACGTGAAAAACAGTATACGCTAGCCTTATTAAAAGTAGGTATTCATAAAAAAAACAAAAATCCAACAACCAAGCATAAACCACCTAACTTAGACTCCACACAACGAAGCATACAAAAAAACGCTAAAAAATATCACTCAGGCTTAATACTAACAGGAGTGCTCATTACATCTGCTTCAATATAACTCTCAACATCTAACAACAACCCAGAAAACCAAAGCAAAAAAACAGTAAAAAATAAGCACCCTAAAACAAAACACATAAAATCCTTAATCCTAAAGTACGAATGAAAAAAGACTAAATCAGTAAATGAACTATAAGAAAATAAAGGATTTTTACTCCCTCTATAATGTAAATAAAACATATGTAAAATCATAAAAGCCAAAATAACAAAACCTATACAAACATGCACAGAAAAAATACGAATCAATGTCACCTCAGTGACGCTAAACCCCCCGATTATATACTTATACAAGATATCCCCAAATACTGGTAAACTCTGGACAACCGATGATAAAACAGTAGCAGCTCAATAAGACATCTGATGTCATGGTAAAACATAGCCCGTAAACGCCTCTAACATTACTAATAAATATAAAATAAACCCAACTTTTCATACCCCCTTCTTTACATAGCTAGAATAATAAAGAGAACGGGCCATATGTATAAAAATTAAAAAAAACAACACTTTAACCCCTCATATGTGTCAATACCGTAAACATCATCCATACATAGATTCATCAGATATTCTCATGACCACTGAAAATCTAACTAACGAATCAGCAACATATAAAAACGAAAGAATAACACCCGTTAAAATTTGCAGAACCATAAAAGCAGAAATCATAAAACCACTACATCAATAATAACTCAAAGAATAATTAGTAGGTAAATCAATTAAATTACGTCGAATAATATTAATCACAAAATTATTAGTACAATAAAACTGTATTCTACAAATCCACAATTTGTCGATTTTTATAAACTACTAATAATAACAAACATAGACAAACATATATACAAATAGTCAAACATAATCGACAAAATGCCAATATCAAGTAACAACCGAACAACGATAAACCCCTAACTTACTCTCACCAACCATTAAAACAACTAAAAGGGCTACAACCCCCAAAGCAACATGTCTAAAATGTAAACCAACTGTACAAAATCTACTAGCATAAAATCTATTATCAAATATATTAACAGAAACTTCACTAAATTCAACTATCTGTAAACATATAAATAATATCCCTAAAACAATAGTTAACAATAAAAGCACTCAACAGTACTTTCATCCCAAAAGATGATGAAACCCTGTTATAGTTATACTAGATCCCAACAGCACAAAACAACCGACAAAAGGCAACTCTAAAGGACTAGATAAATTTTCATAACAATATTGATCAAAATATAAACAACAAAAAATCAAAGTACCAAAAATTAATATTTCCCTAAAAATAAACAACCAAAAACCAGACTCATAATGAAAAAAAATGTCTATACTGTCATACAAATAGATAACCAAAGATACAATCAACAAACTAGTAACTAAACATATCAATCACAAATTTCAAAAAAATAAACCAATCAATAACCTACCAACTAAAAAAGCCCTATATATCGAAAAAATAGACATTTCTATATCATCTAAAAAATAGATCACCACTTTGGAAAAGTAGCATAATTACTTATACTAATGATATATAAATAGTAAACATCCCTGTACAAACATCATCCCTTACAGGGATGTTTACTATTTATATACTACTCCTACTTTACAACTTACTATTTATATACTACTCCTACTTTACAACTTACTATTTATATACTACTCCTACTTTACAACTTACTATTTATATACTACTCCTACTTTACAACTTACTATTTATATACTACTCCTACTTTACAACTTACTATTTATATACTACTCCTACTTTACAACTTACTATTTATATACTACTCCTACTTTACAACTTAATATTTATATACTATAAATCAACACATTAAAAATATCAACATAATTAAAATAATAATTTTTAAAAAACCTACAGTAAATATACTCAACCCACTATTTCCTCTACCTTTAAATAAACTCAAAACATACTTATCTCATCGATAAATAGATCTTTTAACAGTTAGCAATACCACTAGAAATAATCTATAAAATCTCTCAACGATATTATCACAACCAAACAAACTTCTTCTTCAACCTGCAAACTTGATTCTTTTATACATAAATCAAGCTACTACACAAGAAATTAATTGAAAAACTATCAAAAGAACTCTGTTAAAAGCTTTTAGCAATTTTTTCTCATCTAACATGTAAAATATAAAATAATTAATAAACAGCCAAAAATATATTACTCCCCCCAAGTCAAAAGAATAAGATGTTCCACAAGCAACCCTAGACTTTAAATTTATTAAAATTCTGCAAAATCGGAATGAATAAAAATAAGACAAAAAGACACAAAACATAATTAACAATCTCAATCTCAGACTAAACACTTTCATAAAATTTGATAGTAAAAAATGCTTAGTAAAAAACACACCAATAAACGGTACTCCTGATAAACCTAAAATAATACAAAATAGACCAAAGATCCCCCAATTACCATATAAACGTGAATTATACACGCAATTACTAGCTTGAGATCCACCTGTTCCCCTCATAACATCACCAACTAAAATAAATAACATACACTTAGATATTCCATGCCTAATTAACTGAAAAAGAGAAAGGATGTAATCACCAAAAATTAAATAAAAAACACACCAAGAAATTTTTTTACAAGTAGATAAAGCAACAATCTTCTTTAAATCCCCAAAAAAAAATCTCGAGATTCCAGTTATCACTATAGTTGATAACAAACATATACTATAATAAAAGCAATCTTTTAAATATAATAAAAAATCATAACGCATAGTAAATCAAACTCCTGCTGCCACTAAAGTAGATGAATGAACCAATGAACTAACTGGAGTAGGGGCTCGCATAGCTTCCAATAATCATCTAATAAATGGAAACCTGGCTCTCTTTGTAAAAATTATCAAAAATAACACCACAGAAACTAAACCTACCCATCTTAAAAAATATCCACTAATACACAAAAGAAAAAACAAACAAACATCACCAAACCGTGACGAAACTAATGTAACAATAGAAGAACGCAAACTCAAATAATTATCATAAAACAAAATTAAAAAGTATCTAACCACACCTAGATACTCTCATAACACTAAGGTAGAAAAATAATCCCCCGTGCATACTAAAACTGCCATAACCCCTACAAATAAACATATAATACTATTTAACTTAATTCCAGCTAAATCTCCCCTAAAATAGTGCCCTGTGTAAAAAAATACATACATAAAACACCCCACAAGCATTAACAAAATGCTAAGAGTAACCATATCAAATTCTCCCTTCAAATATCATATACTACTACATAAAGATAAAAATTTTAAAGATAAAGACAATTTCACAGCATAAAAACATAAAAACAGACTAAAACACAAAACAACCAATAAAAACAAACTAACTAATATAAAAATCATAAAATGTATGGCATAAAATGCCTACTTCATGGCCGTAACATGAACTAATATATACATTCAAACTTAAATAGCTAGGATACTCTCCATAATTAACGCTTAAAGCTAACTCATAATCTTCTGACATAACTACTACTATCTAAACAACAAAAGGAAAAATCCATAAATTAAACCTAAATCAATCCCATTTAATCTGGCGCTTTTGTCAATTAGCATTTTATCTAAAACTTGTATTGTCAACAACGACAATAAATTAGATTTCAAATCAAATTTTTTATAATTACAAGTTTTAAACATGACCGTCTCTTCTCCCAAAATTTAAAAAATTTTTCACCGCTTCCTCTCAGCATACATTGTTAAATTTGTTAAAATTAACATATAATAGCATTATGTTAATTTTAATTTTAACAAATTTACCAATGTCAAAGCGATCTTAACTATACAAAAAAATTTATATTTTACGTTGTTTTATAATATAGTAATATACATTTTCCTGATCAGCCAAATTTCACCATCAAAAGGGCTACAACCTCCTGCATTAAAAATGCTAAACCCTAAACTATCAATAAAATTTCAACTTCATTCTCATTACTATACTCAAAACAAAAAAACCAAATAACAAACATAAACAAACTAATATATAAAAAACCCCTTCCATAGAAGTACACAAAAACGCCCTAAACTCTATATTTAATACATTATAAAATAAAAATCCACCAAAAATTAACAACATCACAAAACCCAAAAAAAGAAAAAAACTTTTAATTTTAAAATAAGTAACATAGCTACTATTAGGACTATTAACAGATACAAACACAAACAGAATATATACACCCCCCACATACACCAAACAAAATAATAAAGAATATCATCTAAATCCAAAAAATAAATAACATATAACCCTGCATATTAACGAATTCATTACCAACAAAATGCAATAATAAACTGGGTGTCTAACCAAAGAAAACAAAAGTAACACTAAAAAATATACAACAAACATAAAAGAAATCAAAATCATAACAATTTGTTTGGATTTAACTCCATCCTTAGCACGAAAAGCTAATATAATAATTATACTAAAACAAACTAATCTCCCCCTATAACTTCTACCACTATAGGCATAACACTATGTTTTACTCCACACAACTCTGCACAATAACCAGTAAAAACTCCGTAACAACGAGGATAAAAAAACAAATGATTTAAACGACCGGGAATTGCATCCATCTTTAATTTTAAAGATGGAACATGAAAAGAATGAATTACATCTTCAGACGTAAACACCAAATGATAAGGCTTACCATAAAATAACTGCAGCGGCTTATCCACCAAGAACTTATCATCAACCGGAAATGAATCGTACAAACCACCACTATACTCATACCTCCAATACCACTGATGTCCCACAACCTTTATAGTCTCACTAGAAAAACAATCCAAGTCACTAGTAATAAATTTAACTTTCAAAGCGCACAACACTAAAACTATAACTGTCGGGACAATAGTTCATATTAACTCCACTACTTGATTCTCCGAACCAAATTTAAACCTACCACCACTACTCAACTCAAACAATAAACTTAAATATACAAAACAAATAATAAATACACAAACAGCCAAAATATAACAAACAATATCATAGTAAAGAAGAGATAATTTCATTATAACTGATAAACTATCAGTAATTAACTTCAAATTCCTTTAAAGTTACCTTGTTACGACTTACCTCAACAAAAATCGAGGGTGACGGGCGGTGTGTACCTAAACTAAACCAAATTCACATGAACAAATTTATTTCATATTACTACCAAGTCCTAAATTTTATAACTCATCCATGCATATAACCTTATAAATGTAGCGCATGAAAACTTAAATAAGCAGCACATAGACTTAGCTTAATTACAATAACTACACTAACTCATACTATTAAGCAATAATATTAAACCAGATATACACCAACATAAATTAAGTAAAATAATAGGCGGATCATCCTTTACAACACACCCTCCCCTGGTTGGATTCGCATACTGCCAAACTATTTTAGTTACAAAACTAAGGTATACTACAATAATTAATTAATGGGGTATCTAATCCCTGTCATTAAAAATACTTTTTAAACACTTTATGTATAATACAACAATAAAATAATTTCACCCAACTTTATTACTAAACATAAAATCTCAACCTATAAAAAAGCAAAGAAAACAGATTAACCGCAGAAGCTGGCACTGTGTCCTATCCCCTTTATTACTACATTCCCAAAGGACAATTATCCTAATAAAAAATCAACTGCTGACTATACAAAATTCTTATGCATCCTGATAAACCTAAAACATTCTCATGCAGTTAAAATAGTATCACTTCTTATTGCCACAGTTAAACAAATAAAGTATGGGAACTCACTCCTTAATAGTCTTTGCAAAACTACAGCCACAATAGCTTCATACTTAATAAAAAAGCTTATGGTCCTTTCGTACTAATAAGCAAACACAATAGATAAGAACCGACCTGGCTCACACCGGTCTTAACTCAACTCATGAAGGTTACTAAGGTCGAACAGACCTAAAGCATAAACTACTACACCTATACTTAACCCAAGTCAACATCGAGGTGGCAAACAGTTAATTCAATCAGATCTTTCATTAACTATTACACTGTTAACCCCAGGGTAACTTAACCCACTATACCATTAGGGTCACAATCTTAATAAACTATTAAAATTTTCCCCAAACAAAAACAAAAGCTCCTGGGGTCTTTCCGTCTAATTCACCTACAAGGTTTCTGAACCCCTAAGAATAATTTCAAAAAAATAATAAATGTTAAGTAAAATCACATCAAGCCATTCAAACAAGCCTTCAATTATAAGGCAATTAATTATGCTACCTTTGCACAGTCAAAATACTGCGGCCATTTACTAAAGCACTGGGCAGGCACTACTAAATATAATAAAATTTAGAAATGTTTTTAATAAACAGACGGACAAACTTCGAGAAACAATTACTATATTATCATTACTTATTTAATAATAACTCAAACCTAAATATTAAATAAACTATCACCACAACTAATTTACTCATTATATACAAAGAATTTTAACAAACTCTCTACAAATAAGTATCTTTAACCTATTTATAACAGCTACAAAATCAAAGTAATATAGACCGACTATAGACTTCATCGCCTCAAGCCATATTACGAAAACCTAATAGTTTAACAAATATAAGATTTAACGCCTAATATTTCACCACATGAATAGAATCTCAAACTAAACTTACACAGCTAGCCCCAAACTCACAAAAACAATCCTAAACAAGATCTAAATCTTTCGGTACCCAAAATTCATTTTAAAATCCATTAAGCATGATGCAAAAGGCAATAAATCCAATATTATAAACTTACAAATTAAACAATTAACAAAAACAAGGTTAAAAACAAAACCGTTATCTTAGGACTACAAAACCCACATTTTTATTAAACTATAAAACCGACTAAATTTCATTATCAACAACATCCCTTTCCACTAAATAAGTATAGTCTAAAACCAATGGAAAAACACATCACCTTACATGTCCTACAACAGGACTATAAACAAGATTAAGCATAACCGAAGAAACCCCTCAAAACCCAACCACAACATTAAATTTTATTAAAGACTCCCACAGTATAAAAACAAAAAAGCAAGCCCTAAAAGCAGTAATAAATGAACCAACCGTACAAACTAAATTCAACCAATTATAACCAACTTCATAAACACATACACGCCGTGGTAAACCACAAAACCCAAAATAATGCATAGGAAAAAAACATAAATTAAACCCAATATTAGATATTATACATTGACACTGAAGTAAACACTTATTCAAACCCACCCCAGCAACCAATGGTCATCATCAAATAAACATTATCAAAATTCTTATATAAGAACCTAATGACATAACATAATGAAAGTGTCCCACAACAAATCAAGTATCATGCAAAACTTTATCAAGAACACAAGCAGACAACACTATACCAGTAACACCACCAAATGTAAAAAGAACTATAAAAGAAATCAACCACCACAAAATAGGATCCCACTTATTAACATTAGAATTCATCAACATATATAATCAAGTAAATACCTTAATACCAGTAGGAACTCCTATAATCATAGTTACAGAACTAAAAAAAACAGCTGTCTTAACATCCAAACCTACAGTAAACATATGATGTCCTCATACACTACTGCCTAAACATACAATAGAAAACATAGCAAACAACAACCCATAAAATCCAAAAGCATCTGAAACAATTCTCATACATCAACAAATATGTCCTATAATTCCAAATCCAGGCAAAATTAAAACATATACCTCTGGATGACCAAAAAATCAAAACATATGTTGAAACAATACAGGATCTCCCCCTCCTAAAGGATCAAAAAAAGCCGAACCAAATTTTCGATCAAATAAAAGCATAGTTATAGCTGCAGCCAAAACCGGTAAAGTTACTAATAAAAGTACAGATGTAAAAAAATAAGACCAAAGAAGAACCGAAACACGCACCGACACCCCCATCACAAATACTTTATACAAAGTACAAATAAATTTTATAGCCCCTAACAATCTAGAAATACCGGCTAAATGTAAAGAAAACATCAAAAAATCCACACCCTTACTAGACATAAAAGAAAAAGACGAAAGAGGAGGATAAAAAGTTCAACCTACTCCAGATCCCAAACACATCCTAACAACCAAAAACATAACTGAAGGTACTAACAACCAAACACTCAAAGCTTTTAATCGAGGCAAACTAAGATCTGACAAACCACCCAACAAAGGTAACAAATAATTACCAAATCCACCTATCAATACAGGCATCAAAAAGAAAAAAATCATAAGAATACCATGGTTTGTCACCAAAAATTTATAACAATCTAAAGGAACAACATTATAATAAGGTTCCAAAAATTTCAAACGTATAATTAAACTAAAACTCAAACCAACAAAACCAGATCATACTCCTAACAAAACATAAATCATACCAATACGCTTATGATCCAAAGTAAACATTCACCCACAAATCCTCATTAATAACAT